TTTTTTTTTTTTATTTAAAGAAAATTTAATAACAACGGTCTAGTAACATAAAAATTAAATTTTATTATCTAATTTATATATATATATATATACATATTAAATATTTATATAATTAATATTAATATATATATATTAAATTTTTAAATAATTAATATATTCAAAATTCAATAACTTAACAGTAAGAAAATTAATATTAACTATATTAATATATTGTAATTTTTAAGAATTATCATTGTTTAATTTCCAAATTGGTATTTAATATGAATATTATAAAGAAAAAAAAAAAGAGATTATTCAATGTTTAATAATTATATTAAATATTTTAACATCAAATATAATATTATATTAAATATTTAAATATAAAAAAAAAAAAAAAAAAATCTGTGTGAAAAAATGTGCATATAAATAAAAATTTTTATAGTTTGAAAAATTTATTTTGAATTTATTTTACATATAAATTTTAGTGTTAATATTAATTTATTTAAAAAATAAATTTTATTATTATTATTTGTTAGTAATTAATATTAAAATATTTAAGAAATTAATATTTAGTAATATTAAAATTAATAACTAATTTTGTGCCAGCAGTTGCGGTTAAACAAAGATTAAATTAAATTTTATCAGTAATTAATAAATATTGAAATTTATAATTTAAATTTTAAATTATTAGGTGAAATTTTAATTTAATAAAAAATTATTTTAATTTTATGATTTAATAAATTTTTATAAAAACTAGGATTAGATACCCTATTATTAAAACTTTAAATTAAAATACTGAAATAGTAATTAATTATTTATTGAAACTTAAGTAATTTGGCGGTATTTTAGTTCATTTAGAGGAATCTGTTTATTAATTGATAATCCACGAATAAATTTACTTAATTTATAATTTTGTATATCGTTGTTAAAAAAATATTTTTTAATAATAATAATATTTAAAAATTTTAAAATAAATTAAATCAGATCAAGATGCAGATAATAGTTAAGAATATAATGGATTACAATAAAATTATTTAAGTGAATATTAATTTGAAATAATTAATTGAAATTGGATTTAAATGTAATTTTATTTAATTTGATAAAATGATTTAAAATTGAAATATGTACATATTGCCCGTCGCTTTCATATATTTATATAAAATTAATTATTTAATTATATATTATTAAATTGAAATAAGTCGTAACAAAGTAGAGGTACTGGAAAGTGTTTCTAGAAAGACAAATTAGAGCTTGAGAAAGTATTTCATTTACATTGAAAAGATATTATAAATAATTAATTAATTTGAGGGGAAAAATTAATAAAAAAAAATAATAAAAGAATTTTTAAATAATAAAAATTATTAATTTATTTTAATGGGGGTTAAAGTAATTTTAATAGAAAAAATTAAAAGTTTTATAGTGTAATAGTATTGTAAAAGATTTTTGAAATATATGAAAATGAAATTGATTAAAAGTAATTTTTATTTAATGTATCTTGTGTATCAGAGTTTATTAAAAAATATTCTTTGATGGATAGAAATTCTCGAATTTAAGAGAGATAATTAATTAAAAAAGTTATTGTAATATAAATATTTTTAATAATTAATTGGAAATGAAATGTTAAATCGTTCTTAAATATATCTAGTTTTTTTAGAAAAAAATTTAATTTTAAATTTATTTTTTTTTTATAAATTAATTAATTAATTTATAAAAAAATAAATTTTATATTTTAAGGGATAAGCTTTAATTTAAATAAATATAATTAATTAATTTAATTTTTATTTTGAAAATTATATAATTTATATTGTTAATAAATTTTAATTTATTATAAATAATTTCAATAATAAAATAAAATTTAATTAAAAATTTAAAAATTTATAAAAAAAAAATTTTTAATAATAAAAATTTAGTTATAATGATAAAATTAGTATATAAATAGAAAAAAAGGATGAATTTTAAGTTAATTAATTAAAAGGAATTCGGCAAAAATTTATGTTCACTTGTTTAACAAAAACATGTCTTTTTGAAAATAATATAAAGTCTAATCTGCCCACTGATTTTAATAATTGAAGGGCTGCAGTATATTGACTGTACAAAGGTAGCATAATCATTAGTCATTTAATTGATGACTTGTATGAAAGATTGGATGAAATATAAACTGTCTCTTAAATTAATTTATAGAATTTAATTTTTTAATTAAAAAGTTAAAATAATTTAAAAAGACGAGAAGACCCTATAGAGTTTTATATTTTATAAAATTTAAATTATTTATAAAATTAAAAATTTTAATTTTATAAAATATTTTATTGGGGTGATAGAAAAATTAAAAAAACTTTTTTTAAAAAAAATCCATATATAAGTGAATAAATGATCCAATAGTATTGATTATAAGAAAAAATTACCTTAGGGATAACAGCGTAATTTTTTTTTTTAGTTCAAATAAAAAAAAGAGTTTGCGACCTCGATGTTGGATTAAGATAAAATTTAAATGCAGAAGTTTAAAATTTTGATCTGTTCGATCATTAAAATCTTACATGATCTGAGTTCAAACCGGTGTAAGCCAGGTTGGTTTCTATCTTTTAAAAAATAAAATATTTTAGTACGAAAGGATTAAATATTTAAATTAAATTTATTTTATTGAATTTTATTAATATGTATTAATAATATATAAAAATTATTATATTAAGCTGAATTTTAATTTTAAAATATTTAAAGTTAAACTATTTTGGCAGAAAAATGTAATGATTTTAGAAGTCATGAATGTATAATTTAATTATATAGATAGTATAATGATATTATATGATATTTATTTAATTTTTATTGGCTTATTAATTTTAATTATTGGAGTATTAATTGGTGTTGCTTTTTTAACTTTATTAGAACGTAAAGTTTTAGGGTATATTCAAATTCGTAAAGGTCCAAATAAATTGGGTATTATAGGAATTTTACAGCCTTTTTCGGATGCTATTAAATTATTTACTAAAGAACAAACATATCCTAATTTTTCTAATTATATTATATATTATTTTTCTCCTGTAGTTGGGTTTATTATATCTTTGTTAATTTGAATAGTTATTCCTTATTATTTTAATTTAATTAGTTTTAATTTAGGTATTTTATTTATTTTATGTTGTATAAGATTAGGAGTTTATACAGTAATAATTGCAGGTTGATCTTCTAATTCTAATTATGCTTTATTAGGAGGTTTACGAGCAGTAGCTCAAACTATTTCTTATGAAGTTAGATTAGCTATAATTTTATTATCAAGAATTGTGATAATTATAGATTTTAATTTATTAAATTTTATATTATATCAGGAATTAATTTGATTTATTATTTTAATATTTCCTTTAAGATTATGTTGAGTTAGATCAATATTAGCTGAAACTAATCGTACTCCTTTTGATTTTGCTGAAGGAGAAAGTGAATTAGTATCAGGATTTAATGTAGAATATAGAAGAGGAGGATTTGCTTTAATTTTTTTAGCTGAATATTCAAGAATTTTATTTATAAGTTTATTATTTGTAATAATTTATATAGGAGGTTATAATTTAACTATTTTTTTTTTTTTGAAGTTAACTTTTATTTCATTTTTATTTATTTGAGTACGAGGCACTTTACCTCGATATCGTTATGATAAATTAATATATTTAGCTTGAAAGAGATATTTACCTGTTTCAATAAATTTTTTATTATTTTTTTTAGGATTAAAAATTTTTTTAATATAATAATTATTGATTATTTTTAGTATAAATTAATAGAATTTTTATTCTTTCTTAAGTTTTCAAAACAAATGCTTATAACAAGCTCATTAATTAATTAAAAATTAAATTATCTCAATATTTACTTATTAAAGGATTAATAATATAGTAAGAAAAATAAAAAATAGTTAATAATTGTCCGGTAATAATGTAAGGATCTTCAACAGGACGAGCTCCAATTCAGGTTAATAAAATAATTATAGTTACTAAAGTTCAAAATAAAAATTGATTGATGGGATAAAATTGAATTCCTTGAATTTTTTTATTAAATGTAAATGGAAGAATAATTAAAATTAAAATGGATATAACAAGAGCAATAACTCCTCCTAATTTATTGGGAATAGAACGTAGAATAGCATAAGCAAATAAAAAATATCATTCTGGTTGAATATGTTCAGGAGTTACTAAAGGATTAGCTGGAATAAAATTATCTGGATCTCCTAATAAATATGGGTTAATTAAAGTTAATATAATTAATGAAAATAATAAAATAATTGCTCCTAGTAAGTCCTTATAAGAAAAAAAAGGATGAAAAGGAATTTTATCATAGTTTCTATTTAATCCTAGGGGGTTATTAGATCCTGTTTGATGAAGAAATAATAAATGAATTATAGTTATTATTATAATAATAAATGGAAGGAGAAAGTGAAAAGTATAAAATCGAGTTAAAGTTGCATTATCTACAGAAAATCCTCCTCAAATTCAGTTAACTAATATAGATCCTAAATAGGGAATTGCTGATAGAAGATTAGTAATAACAGTAGCTCCTCAGAATGATATTTGTCCCCAAGGTAAAACATATCCTATAAAAGCTGTTGCTATTAATAAAAAAAGAATTGTTACTCCAATTATTCAAGTATGTTTTAAATTAAATGATTCATAATAAATTCCTCGTCCAATATGAAGATAAATACAAATAAAAAAAAATGATGCTCCATTAGCATGTAGGGTTCGAATTAATCATCCGTAATTTACATTTCGGCAAATGTAATTAACTCTATAGAAAGCTAATTCGATATTAGCAGTATAATATATTGTTAAAAATAATCCAGTTAAAATTTGAATAATTAAACATAAGGCTAAAAGTGAACCAAAATTTCATCAATAAGAAATGTTTGATGGGGAAGGAAGATCAATTAATGATCCATTAATGATTTTAAAAATAGGGTTTGTTTTTCGTAAAGTTAAAAAATTATTATTATTATTATTTATCATTTATTTAATATATATATATATATATATATATATATATTAAAATTAAATTATATTTATATTTTAAATTTTAGATCGTAGAGGGCCATAAAAAATATTTGTAATTTTTACTACAGCAATAAGTGTAATGAATAAATAAATAATTAATATTAATATAATTATAAAAGTTTGATTATTGTAAAGTTTATTTAAATTAATTTTATTTTCATTATTTAAAAATAATGATAGTGAGGAAAAATTATTTATTTCTGAATTTATTGAGAAATTTATTCAATATAAATTGTTGAATCAAATTAATAAAATAATGAATATAATAAATAAAGAAAATATTATGAATATTTTAGTATAAAAGGATGGTTTAAATAATTCATTAGAAGCAATTCTAGAGACATAAATAAATAGTACTAATAATCCTCCTAAAAAAGTTAAAAATAAAATATATGAAAATCAATAGGTTTTAATTATTATTCCTGATAGCAAACATACTAATAAAGTTTGTATTAAAATTATTAAACCTATTGAGAGTGGGTTATTTAAAAATATTATAAATAATGAAATTAAAATAATTAAAAAGGATAGTGTTATTTTTATCATATCAAATCAAAGAATAGTTTAATAAAAATAATAATTTTGGAGATTATTGATAAAGAAATTCTTTTTCTTTGAAGTTTTTAAAGTAAATTACTTAATTTTGATTTACAAGACCAATGTTTTTTTTAAACTATAAAAACCATAAATGATAATTTTTATATGATTGATTTTTATTTTTATATTTATTGTTGGAAATTTAATTTTTGTTTTAAAACATAAACATTTATTAATTGTTTTATTAAGATTAGAATTTATTGTTTTAAGAATTTTTTTTTTAATATTAATTTTTTTAAGTTATATTGAATATGATATATATATATTAATGTTATTTTTAGTTTTTTCAGTATGTGAAGGGGCTTTAGGTTTATCTATTTTAGTTTCTTTAATTCGTACTCATGGAAATGATTATTTTCAAGGATTTAATTTATTATAAATTTAATAAAATAAATTTATGGAAATTTTAAATTTATATAATATTATAAAATATAAATAAATAATGATAAAATTTTTAATAATAATAAGATTTTTAATTCCTATATGTTTTATAAAAAATATGTTTTGAATGGTTCAAATAATATTATTTATTGTAATATTTATATTTATAAATTTAGGAGTGAGATTTAATTTATTTTCTAATATAAGTTATATAATGTCTTGTGATATTATATCTTATGGTTTAATTTTATTGAGAATTTGAATTTCTATTTTAATAATTATAGCAAGAGAAAATGTATTTAAAATAAATTTTTATGTAAGATTTTTTATATTTAATATTATTTTTTTATTAATTATATTATATTTGACTTTTAGAGTAATAAATATATTTATATTTTATTTATTTTTTGAAGGGAGATTAATTCCTACTTTAATATTGATTATTGGGTGAGGTTATCAACCTGAACGAATTAAGGCTGGTATATATTTATTATTTTATACTCTATTTGTATCTTTACCATTATTAATAGGAATTTTTTATAATTTTTATCAAATAAATAGAATAATAATTTATTTTTTAAAATTTATAAATTTAAATATATATATATTATATTTTAGAATAATTATGGCATTTTTAGTAAAAATACCAATATATTTTGTTCATTTATGATTGCCTAAGGCTCATGTTGAAGCTCCTGTATCTGGTTCTATAATTTTAGCTGGTATTATGTTAAAGTTAGGTGGTTATGGTTTATTACGTTTAATAATTTTTTTACAACAAGTAAATTTAAAATTAAATTATATTAGAATTGTAATTAGATTAGTAGGAGGATTTTATATTAGTTTAAAGTGTTTTTGTCAGGTTGATATTAAATCATTAATTGCTTATTCTTCAGTTGCTCATATAAGATTAGTTATTAGAGGAGTAATAATTATAAATTATTGGGGATTTTTAGGTTCTTATTTAATAATAATTGGTCATGGTTTATGTTCTTCAGGAATATTTTGTTTAGCAAATATTAGTTATGAACGTTTACATAGACGAAGATTATATATTAATAAGGGAATAATAAATTTTATACCTTCAATAAGATTATGATGATTTTTATTAATATCTTCTAATATAGCAGCTCCTCCAAGATTAAATTTAATAGGAGAAATTAGATTGATTAATAGATTAATAAGATGATCTTGATTATCTATAATTATATTAATATTAATTTCTTTTTTTAGAGCTGGTTATAGATTATATTTATATTCATATATTCAACATGGAAAATATTATTCTGGGGTGTATAGATATTATACTGGAGTTTCACGAGAGTATTTAATATTAATATTACATTGATTACCTTTAAATTTAATAGTAATTAAAATTGATTATAGAATAATTTGATTTTATTTAAATAATTTAATTAAAATATTGATTTGTGGTGTCAAAAATATGAATAAAGTTTCATTTTAAATTATAAATAATATTAAATATTCAATTTGTTTTATTTCTTTTTTTTTTTTAATAATAATAAGATTTTTAAATTTTTTTATGATAATTTATTTTATTATAAATAATATAGTAATTTTTTTAGAGTGAGAAATTATTTCTTTTAATTCAATAAATATTGTTATATCAATTTTGTTAGATTGAATATCTTTATTGTTTATAATATTTGTTTTTTTAATTTCTTCTGTTGTTATTTATTATAGAAAAAGATATATAAGATCAGAGTTAAATTTAGTACGTTTTATTATTTTAGTATTATTATTTGTAAGTTCTATAATAATATTAATTATTAGTCCTAATATTATTAGAATTTTATTAGGTTGAGATGGGTTAGGGTTAGTATCTTATTTATTAGTAATTTATTATCAAAATTTAAAATCTTATAATGCTGGCATATTAACTGCTTTATCAAATCGAATTGGGGATGTTTTTATTTTATTAATTATTTCTTGAATAATAAATTATGGAAGATGAAATTATATTTTTTATTTAGAATTTATAAAAAATGATTGAGAAATGATTATAATTAGTTCAATAGTTATTATAGCAGCTATAACTAAAAGAGCTCAAATTCCTTTTAGTTCTTGATTACCAGCTGCTATAGCAGCTCCTACTCCTGTTTCTGCGTTAGTTCATTCTTCAACTTTAGTGACAGCTGGGGTTTATTTATTAATTCGGTTTAATATATTATTAATTGATACTTTATTTTTAAAAATTTTATTATTATTGTCAGGTTTAACTATATTTATAGCAGGTATTAGAGCAAATTATGAATTTGATTTAAAAAAAATTATTGCTTTATCTACTTTAAGACAATTAGGATTAATAATAAGAATTTTAAGTATAGGATTACCTGATTTAGCTTTTTTTCACTTATTAACTCATGCTATATTTAAGGCTTTATTGTTTATATGTGCTGGAGTAATTATTCATATAATAAGAGATATACAAGATATTCGATTTATAGGAGGTATTAGATTTTATATTCCTTTAACATCATTATGTATAAATATTTCTAATATAGCTTTATGTGGGATTCCTTTTTTAGCGGGATTTTATTCTAAGGATTTAATTTTAGAGTTGGTAAGTTTTAGAAATTTAAATTTGATAGTTTTTTTTTTATATTATATTTCTACTGGATTAACAATATTTTATACTATTCGTTTAATTATATATTTAATGTTAAATGATTATAATTTAATAAGAATTTATAATTTATATGATGAAGATTATATTATATTAAAAAGTATATTTGTTTTATTATTTATGAGAGTAGTGAGAGGTAGATTTTTAAGATGAATAATTTTTTCTTATCCTTATATAATTTATTTACCTTTTAATTTAAAAATAATAGTAATTTATGTAAGATTAGTAGGAGGTTTAATAGGTTATATAGTTAGAAATATATCTATTTATTCAGTTAATAAATTTTTGATAAGTTATAATTTAAGAAGTTTTTTATGTTTAATATGATTTATACCTAATTTATCAACTTATGGTTTAAGTTATAATTTTTTAAATTTTGGTCAAAATTTATTAAAAAATATTGATATAGGTTGAAGAGAAATATATAGAGGTTGAGGAATAATAGAAATTATAAAAAAGTATTCAATTTTTTATAATTTTTATCAAATAAATAGATTAAAAATTTATTTATTTAGATTTATTATTTGAATAATAATTAGATTATTTATATTATTATTATCATTATATTTAAATAGCTTATAATTTAGAGCATAATATTGAAGATATTAAGGAAATAATTTTTATTTTTAAATAAAAAATAATTATAAAAAAAGAAAAGAAAGAAAAAGAAAGAATTATATATATATATATATATATTATAATATATAATTTTATTTATAAAAATAATAATTTTATTTTTACAATGAAAATGTAAAGTTTTATTTTAAACTATATAAATGGTTAAAAATTAATAAATAAAAATAAATATAATTAATTAATTTAAATAAAAAAATAATTATAAAGTAAAAGAAGTAATAGAAAAATAAAAAAATAATTAAATAAAAAATAATTATAAAAAATAAGAAAAGAAGAAGAAATAGAAATATTAATGGAATTTAACCACTAAAAATTAAGTTAGCAGCTTATTTTTAATCTTTATATTTCTTATTTATAATTTAATTGGAATAATAAATTCAATTTTATCATTAACAGTGATATACCTCTTTTTGGTTTCAATTAATAAATAAGGAGTAAATACTCAATCTTTTAAGTCGAAATTAAATGCAGTTTATTGCTTCTTATTTATATAAATTAATTTTTAAATAAAAATTAAGATATAAGATAAATTTAAGATAAATTGAAAATCAATATTTTTTGAATGCAAATCAAATGTTTTATAAATAAACTATAATCCTATAACACTAAAATTTATATGTAAAATAAATTCAAAATAAATTATAAAAATTTTTTATTTAATTTGTTCAATTTAATATATTTTGATTTCATTCATGATATAATCCAATAATTAAAATTAATAAAAAAAAAAAACTAATTTTTGATCATAAAATAAAATTTACTAATTTAAAAAGGGGGATAATAGGAAAAATTAAAGCAATTTCAACATCAAAAATTAAAAAAATAACTGTAATTAAAAAGAAATGTAATGAAAAAGGAATTCGAGCTGAAGATTTAGGATCAAATCCACATTCAAAGGGGGAAGATTTTTCTCGATCGGAAAATGATTTTTTAGATAAAATGATAGATAAAAATATTATAATATTAGAAATAATTATAATAATTAAAAAAATATTAATTATAAGAATAATTATTTATATTAAAAATTTTTAAACTTTTTGATTGGAAGTCAAATATACTAAATATATTATATAAATAATTAATTTCCTCATCAATAAATAGAGATGTAAAGGAATAATCAAACTACATCTACAAAATGTCAGTATCATGCAGCTGCTTCAAATCCAAAATGATGATTTTTAGAAAAATGATTATTTAAATGACGAATTAAACAAATTAATAAAAATATTGTACCAATAATTACATGTAATCCATGAAATCCAGTTGCTATAAAAAATGTTGAACCATAAATTCTATCAGCAATAGTAAATGGTGCTTCAAAATATTCATAAGCTTGTAAAATAGTAAAATAAATTCCTAAAATAATAGTAATAAATAATCCTTGGGTAGTTTGAGAATCATTATTTTCTATTAAAGCATGATGAGCTCAAGTAACTGAAACTCCTGATCTAATTAAAATAATAGTATTAAGTAAAGGAATTTGGAATGGATTAAATGGGGTAATTCTTATAGGAGGTCATATAGAACCAATTTCAATATTTGGGGATAAACTTCTATGAAAGAAGGCTCAAAAAAAAGAAATAAAAAAAAAAATTTCAGAAACAATAAATAAAATTATTCCTCAACGAAGTCCTTTAGTTACTAAAATTGTATGTTTACCTTGAAGAGTTCCTTCTCGACAAACATCTCGTCATCATTGATATATAGTTAAAATAATAATAATATATCCTAAGATTAAGAGATTTAAATTAAAATTATGAAATCATTTAATTATACCAGTTACTAATGTTATAACTCCGATAGCACCAGTTAAAGGTCATGGACTGTAATCTACTAAATGAAATGGGTGATTATGTGTAATTTTCATTTTTTAAAATTATTTAAAATTTATTTAATAGTTTATATATATATATATATATATATATATATTATCTAAATAATTATAAATATAAATTAAAATTAATTTACTTCACTAGAATATAAAGTTCTTAAAATTGCAATGACATAAGATTGAATAATAGCAACAGCTGATTCTAAAACTAAAAGAAGAATTTGAATTAATACTAATAAAAAAATTAAATAATAATTTATTCTAGGTCCAGTTCCACTGAGAAGGGTTATTAATAAATGTCCTGCAATTATATTAGCTGTTAATCGAACAGCTAATGTTCCAGGTCGGATAATATTACTAATTGTTTCAATTAATACTATAAAGGGCATTAAAATTGAAGGAGTACCTTGGGGGATTATATGGATAAATATATGTTGAGAATTATTGAATCATCCATAAATTATAAATCTTAATCATAAAGGAAGAGAAATTGATAATGAAAGAGTTAAATGGCTTGTTCTAGTAAAAATATAAGGAAATAGTCCTAAAAAATTGTTAAATAAAATAAAAGTAAATATTGAAATAAAAATAAATGTTGATCCTTGGAAATAGTTATTTTTTAATAAAGTTTTAAATTCATTATGAAGTTTAATTAAAATAAAATTTCAAAATATAAAATGACGATTTGGGATTAATCAAAATGAATAGGGAATAAGAAGAATTCCTAGAATTGTTCTAATTCAATTTAATGAGAGATTAAAAATATTAGTTGATGGGTCAAAGATTGAAAATAAATTGCTTATCATTTTCAATTTAAATTATTTTTTTTAAATTTAAAATTATTATTTTTATTATTAAATGAATTAATATTAAAAATATAATAATTTATAATATTAAAAATTAAAAAAATTATAAGAAAAAAAATAAAAGATAATAATCAATTAATAGGTATTATTTGAGGAATAAAAGAATATTACTTATGTAATAATTTAAATTTGACATATTTATGTTATAAATTAACTAATTCTTTTCATTAGAAGTAATTGCTAATTTACTATAAAATGGTTTAAGAGACCAGTACTTGCTTTCAGTCATCTAATGAAGAATAGTTATTAATTCAATTAATAAAGTTTTTAATTGAAATACTTTCAATTACAATAGGTATAAAACTATGATTTGCTCCACAAATTTCAGAACATTGACCAAAAAAAATTCCAGGTCGATTAATAAAAAAATTAGTTTGATTTAATCGACCTGGATTAGCATCTACTTTTACTCCTAGTGAAGGAATAGTTCAAGAATGAATTACATCAGTAGCTGTAACTATAATACGAATTTGATTATTTATAGGTAAAATAATTCGATTATCTACATCTAATAAACGAAAACTATTAGATTGAAGATCATTTGAGGGGATTATATAAGAATCAAATTCAATATTATGAAAATCTGAATATTCATAACTTCAATATCATTGATGTCCAATAGATTTTAGAGTAATTAAAGGATTATTTAATTCATCTAATAAATAAAGTAAACGAAGAGAAGGTAAAGCAATAAAAATTAAAGTAATTGCTGGGAGAATGGTTCAAATTAATTCAATTATTTGTCCTTCTAATAAAAATCGATTAATATATTTATTAAATAAAAGTCTTATTATTAAATAACCAACTAAAATTGTAATTATAATTAAAATGATTAAAGTATGATCATGAAAAAAAATAATTTGTTCTATTAATGGGGAGGCTCTATTTTGTAAATTTAAATTTGATCATGTTGCTATTTCTAAAAAAAGGATAAACCTTTATAAATGGGGTTTAAATCCATTACATATAATCTGCCATATTAGAAATTACTTAAAATAGGGAGTTCATTATATGAATGTTCGGCAGGAGGAAGAGCTTGATATCATTCAATTGAAGAAGATAGATTTAAGGAAAATAAAGCAATTCGTTGATTAATTATAGATTCTCAAATAATAAGTAATATAAATATTACAGCTAATAAAGAAATATAAGATCCTAAAGAAGAAATAATATTTCAAGAAATATATGAATCAGGATAATCAGAATATCGTCGAGGTATTCCAGCTAATCCAAGGAAATGTTGAGGAAAAAATGTTAGATTAACTCCAATAAATATAATAAAAAATTGAATTTTTAATAAATATGGATTAAGAGATAACCCAGTAAATAATGGGTATCAATGAATAAATCCTCCTATAATAGCAAATACAGCACCTATTGATAAAACATAATGAAAGTGGGCTACAACATAATATGTATCATGAAGAGTAATATCAATAGATGAATTAGATAAAATTACTCCAGTTAAACCTCCTACAGTAAATAAAAATACAAATCCTAAACTTCATAGAATTGAAGGAGAATAATTGATTTGAGTACCATGGAAAGTAGCTAACCAACTAAAAATTTTAATTCCTGTAGGAACAGCAATAATTATAGTTGCTGAAGTAAAATAAGCTCGAGTATCAATATCTATTCCTACAGTAAATATATGATGAGCTCAAACAATAAATCCTAGTAAACCAATAGCTAGTATAGCATAAATTATTCCTAAACATCCAAATGTTTCTTTTTTTCCACTTTCTTGAGAAATAATATGGGAAATTATACCGAATCCTGGTAAAATTAAAATATAAACTTCTGGATGTCCAAAAAATCAAAATAAATGTTGATATAAAATTGGATCTCCTCCACCAGCCGGATCAAAAAATGAAGTATTAAGATTTCGATCTGTTAAAAGTATAGTAATAGCACCTGCTAAAACAGGTAAAGAGAGTAATAAAAGAAAAGCAGTGATTCCTACTGCTCAAACAAATAATGGTATTTGATCAAATATTAAATTATTTAATCGTATATTAATAATTGTTGTAATAAAATTAATAGCCCCTAAAATAGATGAAATTCCAGCTAAATGAAGGGAAAAAATAGCTAAATCAACTGATCTTCCTCTATGGGCAATATTAGAAGAAAGAGGGGGATAAACTGTTCATCCAGTTCCTGCTCCGTTTTCTACAATTCTTCTTGAAATTAGAAGAGTTAAAGAAGGGGGAAGAAGTCAGAAACTTATATTATTTATTCGGGGGAAAGCTATATCAGGGGCTCCTAATATTAAGGGAACTAATCAATTTCCAAAACCTCCAATTATAATAGGTATAACTATAAAAAAAATTATAATGAAAGCATGAGCTGTAACAATAGTATTATAAATTTGATCATCACCAATTAAAGATCCTGGGTTCCCTAATTCAGCTCGAATTAATAATCTTAATGAGGTTCCTACTATTCCTGCTCAAATACCAAAAATAAAGTATAAAGTTCCAATGTCTTTATGATTTGTTGAATAAAGTCATTTTCGCAAAAAAAATAAAATGGCTGAGTTATAAGCGATAAATTGTAAATTTATTAACAAGAAATTATTCTTTTTTATTAAATAATAATAGTCTTATATTCAATAATGATATAAAATTGCAAATTTTAAGGAGTAAATAATAATACTAAGGCTTAAAGAATAATTCTTTATAAATAATTTTGAAGACTACTAGTTTTTTTTAACTTAAAACCTTATATAAAAAAAAAAGTTCTAAGAATTATTCCTGAAATAGAAAAAAAGGAGAAAATATTAATTATTAAAAATTTATTATTTTTAATAAATATTTTAAATCATTTTATTTTAAAATAATTAAATATAAAAGTTGAATAAATAATTCGAATATAAAAAAATAATAAAATTAATCTTATTATAATTAAAATAAAAGTTAAAAAATATAATTTATTTATAATTAAAAAATTAATAATAATTCACTTAGGGAAAAATCCAATAAAGGGTGGTAATCCTCCTAAAGATAAGAAATTAATTAATAAATTAATTTTAATTAAGGAATTTATATTATTAATAAATAATTGATTAATATAAAATGCATTAATAGAAAAAAAAATAAAACATATAATTCTAATTAAAAATGAATATATTAATAAATAAAATAATCATAAATTTTCTCTAATTATAATGGAGGATAATATTCAACTTAAATTATTAATGGAAGAAAAAGCTATAATTTTTCGTAATGAAGTTTGATTTAGACCTCCTAAAGCTCCAATAATAGCATTTAATATAATAATTATTAAAATAAAATTTTTATTAAAATAATAAGATAAAATAATTATGGGGGTAATTTTTTGTCATGTTATTAAAATAAAATTGTTAAATCAAGATAAACCTTCAACAATATTGGGGAATCAAAAATGGAATGGGGAAGCTCCTATTTTTATTAATATTGATGAGTTAATTATAATTGATAAGAAAAAATTTATTTCAAAATTTTTTAATAATAATATTTTTATTAGAATAGAAAATAAAAAATTAATTGAAGCGATTGATTGAGTTAAAAAATATTTTAAAGATGCTTCAGTTGCTAATAAATTATTTGAGTTGGAAATTAAAGGAATGAAACTTAATAAATTAATTTCTAATCCAATTCAACAACCTAATCAAGAATTGGAAGAAATAGAAATTAAAGTTCTAAAAAAAAGAATAAAAAAAAAAAATATTTTTGAGGAATTATATGTAAAATAAATTTAAAATAAATAAAATTAAAATTATTATTAAAGAATTAAAAATTCATTATAAATAAATTATATTTTAGTGTAAGAAGCACAATAGTTTTTGATACTATTAGGTATAGTTTGATTCTATAAAATATAATAAAGGTAATTAATAATTACTTAATTTACTCTATCAGAATAATCCTTTAATCAGGCACTTTATTATTGTATTTTAAAAAAAAGGATTTCCTTTATAGTTGGGGTATGAACCCAAAAGCTTATCTTAGCTTATTTTTAA